GTTCAGGACATCTCTCTTTCAAGGAGGCAGCGGGGATTCGACTTCCCCTGGGGGTAGGGTACTACGAAAGGAAGTTTATCATGAATTATCAATTATCAGTAATCCTAAAAAGGATTCTTCCTGGGTCGATGCCCGAGCGGTTAATGGGGACGGACTGTAAATCCGTTGGCTATATGTCTACGCTGGTTCAAATCCAGCTCGGCCCAAGAATTCGCCATGAGTATGATATAACAAATTTCTTCTCCACAAACGTCTGATATGGAATATTATATGGAATAATAAAGAGTTCCTTTTTTTTATCTATCCCATCTTTTCCCGTCCACATGTTCTAATCTTTCTAATGATCTGAATTCATCATACTGAAGAATTATGAAAGGGGTAAAAAAGAGTCTTTTTTCTCCTTGAAAGATTTAGTAAAAATCTTGTGACAATAAAATAACCACAAGATTTTTAGTAATCAGTGGCACTCTCATTATAGTCTATATTTATATGGGTCTTCCATTAGTATATCATTCAGGATTTTTGTTACAACAAACATGGCAGGCAAATAAAATAGGATGTTTGAATGAAACCCATATGTATACTATACACCTTACTGGGATTGTAGTTCAATTGGTCAGAGCACCGCCCTGTCAAGGCGGAAGCTACGGGTTCGAGCCCCGTCAGTCCCGAACTAGAATTCTATTGTAGATTGGTCTAATCAGAGCATTCTATTCAGGAATACCGTTTTCTCTATTGTTCTTGATCAATGAAATAGAATATACTAGAGTACTCGGCGATCTTACGTATAATATATGTACCCGTTTATTGTACAATGCACAATAAAGATATAAGATAATTAACTCTACAAAATACTTTTCCGCTTAAACCACCCCTTTCTTTATATTTTATTAAAGTATAGAGTATAGAAGCTCCTATTTTATTTCTAAATTCTATATTGTAAACAATATATCTCATTCATATTGTACACAGAATTTTTGATGTATACGCTTCCGTTACCAATCCAAGAATAGGGGGTCCTAAGAAAATAAAAATCAAACAAGGCATCTTTTTCTTTTAGTAAATGGGTTGGAATATTCTATCTTTTTTTTCTACTTGGATCCATATTTACCATACTTCTCCGTATTCAAAATGGAATCATCACAAAAAAACGTAGTTTAGAATTAACTTATTTTCTATTTGACTTTTCTTGTTTGAGTCTAGAAACAATACAGGTCATATGATACCTCATTAGATAATTGTACATCCAAGAATTCCATGCATGGGTTAATTGTGTATATATTCTCAATTTTAAATTATTAATATATATATTAAAAGTGGTATACGATATAACTAGTATAATAAAATAACTAGTATAATAAAATAGACAAACAAATATCTAAAAAGGAATTCCATAAGATTTTCCTTTTTTTTTATGGAAAAAAAGGAAGAAAATAAAGAGTGGAAAAGGATGATAAATTCAACAAGATTCCTTATTGGATTGGGAATCCCATTTTTTTTTGGTATGGATAAAGAATCTTCCTATGCTATACTATTCAATTCGCGACGATGAATCGATTTGATAGATCCTATATTGTTATTCATAATATTGCCCGGATTCAGTATCATTAGGATGTAATTTATCCCATGGAATTTATAGAAGTCAAATTTATCATCTCTATGGGATTAGATCCCGAGCTATTGCGAAGAAAAAAACAATGAGATTATGGAAGTAAATATTCTCGCATTTATTGCTACTGCACTCTTTATTCTAGTTCCTACCGCTTTTTTACTTATCATATACGTAAAAACAGTCAGTCAAAATGATTAATTTGACTAAAATTTATGAGTTCTTATCCATGATTGAAGAAATAAAAGGGATTCCGATTAAATGATAAAACTGGAATCAACACTATATAAAATAATATGATAGAAAGGACTAATATGAAACTCTAACTTTTTAATTCTTATTATTAATTCTTATTAAAATTATTATTAGAATAATACTTAAAGAATTCTATTATATTGAATCATTATATAATAATTCAATATAATAGAATATATATATATTTGGATTCCACTATTTAAATATAGTATAAACACTTATATAGTGTAAGTCTTTTTACATAGATATACAAGATAGATATACAAGTGTATACATAAATAGATTAGATATCCACTAATTTACAATATTTATAATATTGCAATACATTAATTTAATCATTCATTAATTTAATTATTAATATTAAATTCTAAAAAATATAAATAAAACAAAGAAAACGAAATCGAGAATTACCTTTAGTTTAGAATTCCTAAGAAGTTCTTGTATTGATTGAACCATTAACAGATGATCCGCGGAGCTCTATGGTGACTTTTTCAATTCCAATTTGAAAAAAAAATAGTAAACCCACGGATGTGTCATGCTTAAATGTGACATCAGACAAATCGATAAAGTATAAATCAAATTTCTAGGAGTATAAAACGTTAAATTACGATATGTGGATTGCTCAATGAAAAAAAAATATTATTTTATTATGTTTATGCGTAAGATCTGATTGTACAAAACAATCAAACTGCTAGAGGTTTCGAGTAGAAAATATATAGAGCGGGGTAAAAGTAAAGAAAGAAATCAAAATAAATAAAAAATGGGGGATTGGTTGTTTCTCACTGTAATATCCAGAATTCTCATTCTGGTAAGAACTCATTTAGCAAATCAAAATAGAAAGGAATTCTGTTCGAAATAAAACCCTATTTTGTTGACCTGAGTTTCGAAATCCAACTATGAGAATAATGCATAGTTAGATTTCGAAACGTTTTACAAAGGATCCATTAAAAAAAGGATCCAATTCCATTATTCAATTAGCAGTATCCTAAAGTCCACTCCTTCCCCACACTACAAGCGAAAGGGAAAATGTAAAGACTACCATTAAAGCAGCCCAAGCGAGACTTACTATATCCATGTAAATTATGTCCCCTATATTATGAAATGAAGGAATTATTCCATTATTAATTACCAATCATAGTGGAATCCATGGTGCAGAGTCAAAACGGGATTTTAACTTAAAGCTATTCATGAAGTAATCCAATGAACCCATTCGTAATAAGTTGCTATATTTGTATTTATCTATATTATTTATTTATATCTATATATATAGATAATATAGAAACTACGGTGGAATGGAAAAGCATTAAGTACAAATACGATAGACACTCTTCGGAAATATCAAAGGAATGTCTCTAATTGAAGATGGAAAGTCTCTTCGTTCGTTTCCACAACTACCAAATTTGATTATCAGCCTATCCAATCTAATTCTAGACTAAGTAGTCATTAGACATTACCTTAGTAGTGTAGGGTAAGGTAATTAGGAAAACTTGATTTTGGATACCGGGATTTCTTAACTTTGAATTTCGACTCATACTATATAACTCATACTATATATTTATTTTATAAATCATATAGTATGAACCGGCCCCTAAATAAAAAAAAAAGAGTTTGCTTTATGCTCATGAGTACCGGTTTTAGTCACATCGAGAATACTATTTTCTTTGAAGAAAGAATTTATATAGTTGTTTATCGAATCTATGAATTCCTCAAGTAATCGATAAGACCTTCTTCGATCTCTGCTTCTGTTGGACACGAATTGGTCAAGTTCGATTTAGTTGCAATTCGTGGGATAATAAATTCCAAATTCCAAGTATTTTTTTTTTGATCAGGCGACACCCAGATTTGAACTGGGGATAAAGGATTTGCAGTCCCCCGCCTTACCACTTGGCCATGTCGCCAAAACGATACAAATATCTTACAGACTCCATCTATTCCTATGTGGAGTAGGGGGACTGCAGAATCTTTTGTATTTTATTTATATCTTGAATCCCATTGTACTTATTCCAAAATTCAAAAAGGGGAATCCCCATTTTTTATTGGATCCAGTTGAGATCCTTTTCATCAACTAAATATATCTCAATATATATATATATAACATATAACAATTTAAAATAAGAATTCCAAATTCCCCTTAAGAAAAAATTTCTGAACAAATTATTAACTATTTTTATTTGGAATTGATATAATTAACGGTTTCTAAATTAGTATCTCAAATTTTCCTTAATGACATAAGAAAGTGAAAATGATTTACAATGGATCGGTATGCATTATTTTCAATAATCAATTCTTTTGCAATTATAACAACAATTATATATATATGTAAACCCTAAAGCATAAATTAGAGATACCGAGTCGGGTATTTTATCCACATATTTTCTATAGAGAAACCCGTGGGGCTTTAATTTTTCATTGAATAGAAAAGAGAAATTATGATATAGCATAACTTATGTTGCTTCAAGCGGAACTATGATAAAAGATAGAATATAAGGATAGTTAACTATATTTGGAATTTGGATGTACTTAATAAAAAAAATTCCGATTAACTGTTTCTTCAATCATATTGTATGTATCATCGTCTACGAATTCTACTACCAAAAACAATTAGCGAATCCTTTTTTTAACATTAAACATTAAAGTGTTAAAATAAAAGTAAACCCCATACTGCTCCTGATTAGATTATTTTGTCTTTATCTGATTCACAGAGAGCGGATTAAATCTAGAATCCTTTTTTTTGATAACCAATCTGATTGTAATATCATAATAAGTAGAAATTGGATCAATTTTGATATTCTATACAAGACTCTGTAAGTATAAGTGGCATAATTTTTTTGCAGGAATGCTTTATCAATCCATTTCCTTTTGTATCTGTCTTGCGTCGAAAATTTTATTTATTATTCCATTACGTTACGTCTCCGTTTGTAGGTATGAAATACATAAATATGGATGGGGTTGGCTAAAATTTTATGTGATTTAGTAAACAGAATATACATTCCATCATTGCTAGATCGATCCATATGGTTCGATGAGGGGTGAGCCAATAATGGGATTTTTTCAATAAACAAACAGGAAACTAAAGATTAAGATGCTCCGGGATGGAAATGAGGAAATGTCTACAATACCTGGATTTAGCCAGATA